ATTTAACCTTAAAAAAGAGTTGAACCTTTAGTGAGGGATCTTAAGTCCCTAGCATTAACCATTTTGCTATTAAGGTTGGGTTTACGTTATCTTGGGGGAGGATTCCAAGGTCTTCTAGTTGGAAGCTAGGCATAATTTTTATACTAATAACGTTGACGAAGAGTAGGAATTTAACCTACATGGGGAGATTTTACAAATCTTTACTTTTTCAGTCATCTTGTCTGAGATTTTAGTTTAATAAAAATGCTGGCCTGTCAGACCAGAGTCATGGGTTAGATTCCTGTAATTCTCTTAAGGGTTTTAGTAATAAAGGGGAGTTTCTATTTCCCATTTTTGGAATATGAATCCAAAAGCTTGTAATTAGCTTACTTTATGAGGTGTATTTATATAAATGCAAAGCATAGCTAGGTAGGAAGCGTCTCTTTTACGTGGAGCTGAGGTTCGTGCGATTCGAACTGTTTTGAAGGTCTTAACCAAGTTTCCTTGATAACTTTTAGTTTGCAATTAAATGTGTGTGACACCTTAGGACCTAAAGATTATAAAGTTTTAATTTATATTGTGAGCTTTGAAGGCTCAGAGTTTTTTTAACTTAAATCTCTTTTGTAATTTTAGTTTATTTAGAACGTTTATTTTGCATGTAAGAGGTCCAATTTAGTTGTTGGAAATTACAAGTTTAAAAAAGGATTTGCACCTTTGGTGTTAGAACCTAAATCTAGTGCATTACTATTTTGCTATTTAAACGTCTAAGTTGAAAGGGTTGGTAAGCCTTCATCCTTTTGGTTAACGGCCAAATGCTATTGTTTCAGCTTCAACTTAAAAATGAGAAGTATTTTAATGGAAAATAAGGGATTTTGATTTCCTTGATATGAGGTCGTTTCTCATCTTTTCAGAAACACAGGTGGAGTTTTCTGTATTTGTTACTCCCAAAGTAACTGTTTTTAATAAACTAGTTTCTGAGGTTGATAATAAGTGTTAAAATGTGTTGTATATATATAAATATTGTTGTTTATATAAATGGTCTATGACCCCTGTCCCCGCTTTGTTTCTCCAGGTAAAGGGAATAATAGGGTTAGTTGGTGTATGCGAGGTATGAGCAAGAGATCGTTAGTTGTTTGTCCAGTTCTGTTAGTTAGCGTTCCAGAGGCCGGGTTTATAAGGATAGTGAAAGAGAAAAATAGAATGAGATTAATATAAGGATACTTAGGATAATGGTGTAGAAGGTAGTTATGTACTAAGAGGGGGGAGCTTTTTAGAGGGGGGGGCTAAGAATTTGAATGTTGTGATATAAGGTTTTGGTTTAGAGGTTTGAAGGTTGTGTGGGATTTGGGGAGAGTTTGCAGCTATATGAAAGAGTTTAACTTTCTATATTAGTTTACAAGACTATTATTGTAATCGTACTTATAGCGTTTGGGACTATTACCAAGGGTTTAACTTGGGTTTGAGGCTTGAAAAGCCTCTGTTTTGGCTAAACTTTAATAGTTTTCTAGATACACCTTCCGGTACATCTACTGTGTTACGACTTTTCTCTTCGTTTGATGAGAGTGACGGGCGATGTGTGCGCATTCTGGAGCTTGTTTCATTATAATATTTCTTTATGAAATTACTGTTGAATCCTTTTTCTTTTTAGTTTTCATATAAAGGTCCTCGGTTGTTAAGTAGGGTAGCTCATCTATCGCCAGTTTATTGGCTGCACCTTGATCTGACGTTTGGACAGGGTTTGTCTTTTAGCTTACGTTCTTTAAGGTAGGCTGGCGACGATGGTATACAGGCTGTTTTCAAAAACTGGTAAGGTTGCTTGTGGGTTATCAATTGGATGACAAGCTCCTCCAAAAAGTTTCAGAAAACCGCCAAGTTCTTTAAGTTTCGATTGGATGTGGTTTATACTACTCTGGTCTTTGGTGTTTGGGGGGAGTATAGTGGGGTTTCTAATCCCAGTTTATTTTTTTTCTTTTATAGGAGAATTTTATTTTCTATTAGGTTTAGTTTGAGCTTGTTACTGCTGAGTAATTTTTTTATAAAATTTAGGGGTAAATCTTCTATGGACCGGAGTTATTTAATTTAAGGCTAACGTGTAACCGCGGTTGCTGGCACGTTATTTACCGCCTTTTATATTTTTAGCTATATCCTAGTTTCTTAGATTGTATAAAGTTAAACACTGAAGTTCGCAAGTTTTTGTTTGTTTAAGTTTTGACTTTTTTATGGTTTAATAACAGTTTTTGTGGTTGTTATTGGTTTATAGTGTTTGCTGGTTTGCTTTTGACTTACATGTGGTAACCAAAATATAATTAAATTTTTAGCTAGAGCCAAGCTATAATGGTTTGTTATTAAAGAAAGGGGTTTAACCTATGATCTGGCATTTTCAGCGCCAAGCTTTGTCGTTAAGCTACTTTAATATTTTTTTTTTATATTTTTTTCTATAGTAGCTGTTAGGGGGAATATTATTATGAATGTTAAAAAGTATACTGTTGAGGTGATTTGTCCTATTATTATGAATGGGTCTTCTACTGGTTGTCTTCCTATTCAGGTTAGAATGGTGAAGGTTGCTATTAATATTCAGAATGTTATTTGGGATAGTGGTCGAAAGGTTGAGGATTGTTTTCAGGAAGTGTGGACTATTGGTATGATGAATCAGATTAGGACTGCTGCTACTAGGGCGATTACACCTCCTAGCTTTTTGGGGATGGATCGTAGTATTGCGTAGGCGAATAGGAAATATCATTCTGGTTGTATGTGTGTAGGGGTAACTAGTGGGTTGGCCGGGATGAATTTTTCAGGGTCTTTTAGGGCGTTTGGAGCTAGTAGGGCTAGGGAGAGAATTCCTATGAGGAGTGTGATGAATCCTACTAAGTCCTTTGTGGAGAAGTAAACGTGGAATGGTGTCTTGTCTATTTTTCTTTTTAGTCCTGTAGGGTTTTTGGATCCTGTTTGGTGGAGGAATAGTAGGTGTATGATAGATAGGGCTGCTATTATAAATGGGAATAAGAAGTGGAAGGAGAAGAATCGGGATAGGGTTGCGTTGTCGACGGAGAAGCCTCCCCATACTCATTGTACTAGGTCTTTGCCTATGTAAGGAATTGCTGATAGGAGGTTGGTGATTACAGTGGCTGCTCAGAAGGACATTTGTCCTCAGGGGAGAACGTAGCCTACGAATGCTGTTATCATTGTTATTAGGAATAGTATGACTCCTATTTTTCAGGTTTCTTGGTTTACGTATGAGCCGTAGTATATTCCTCGGCCTATGTGGCAGTATAGGCATATGAAGAAGAATGATCTTGTTTTAGCGTGAATTTTTCGTAGGAGCCATCCTTTTTTTACGTCTCGGCATATGTGTCTTACAGAAGAAAAGGCTAGTTTAACGTCAGCAGTGTAGTGCATGGATAGGAATAGTCCGGTTAGAATTTGTATGATTAGGCATAATCCTAGTAGGGATCCAAATTTTCATCAGATTGATAGTTTTCTGGGGGATGGGAGGTCAATTAGGCTGTTTTTTACTATTCGGAATAATGGGTGTTTCTTTCGTATAGGGCCGGTCATTTATATAAATGGTATTTTATTTTTTTACAATTTTTTTGTTATTAGGAAGAACGATGGTTTTTTATAGTTTATCGCCTTATTATGCTGCTTTGGGTTTGGCTTTGGTTACTTTACTTGGTTGTATTGTTTTAGGATTTTGTGGGGTTTCTTTTCTTGCTTTGTTGTTGCTTTTAATTTACATGGGGGGTATGTTAGTTGTGTTTGTTTATTCTAGAGCTCTTTCTGCTGATCGTTTTCCTGTTGTTAGAAAATTGGGTGAGGTGTTGGTTCTTTTTTCTTTAATGTGTTTTTGGGTCTTTTTTATATTTGAGGATTTTTTAGAGTTTGGTATTTTTTTAAGTTTTGTTGGTGTGCAGGATTTATTGGGTTTAGGTGAGTTATATGGTTATGGGGGGTTATATTTGTTAGTAGGAGGTTTGGCTCTTCTTGTGGTTTTGATTGTGGCTTTGGTTATTTCTTTTAGTTTTTCTGAGGTTTCTTTGCGGGCTTTGTAGTTGCTCATCATCTTATAGATTTGTAATTATTAGGGAAGATAATAGTATTATGAATATTGATAGGAGGTATTGCTTTATGTACCCTGATTGTATTGATTTGGATGCTTGGGTTATCTTCTTTTTTAGGAGGAATATGCCTTGTCCCCCTATTGATTCTTTTCATCCTCGGTCGAAGGTGCGTGTAGTCATTATTAGGGCTGTTTTTGATATTATGTTTTTTGTTGTTGTGTGTAAGATATTGTTGAAGAATCAGGTTTTTGTGAAGAATGTTGTCTTAATTTTTGTGTTTATTGTTAGGATTATTGTTGAGGCTATTATTGCGCCGAATATTGTTATTGTTAATGGGGTTTTCTTTATTATTGGGAGGGGAAATAGAGGGGGTATTTTTATTAGTCATTTTGAGAGTAGTCAGCCGTAGACTATAGTGCCTATTGTTAGTCGGGTTAGGGGGTGGTAGAGGGATGGATTTTCTTCGTTTGTTGGGTTTAATGGGTTTTTATTGGTTTTTTTTTGAAAACAGAGTGTTATAATTCGGAATCTGTAGGCTGCGGTTAGGAAGGTGGCGGTTGTGGCTAGTATAAAAAATATTGTTTTTGTTGGTATTTTTATTATTGATTCAAGGATGAGGTCCTTTGAGAAGAATCCTCTTAGGAATGGTATTCCCATTAGGGCGATTCTTCCTAGGATTAGGCAGGCTGAGGTTATGGGAAGGGATTTTTTTATTTTGGATATCTTTCGTAGGTCTTGTTCTTTTTTGTGTCTATGGATTATTCTTCCTGAGCATAAGAATAACATTGCCTTGAAGAATGCGTGTGTACATATGTGGAATAGGGCTATTTTTGGGTAGCCTAGGCCGATTGAGAGTACCATTAAGCCTAGTTGTCTTGTTGTGGAGTATGCGATTATCTTCTTTATATCGTGTTGTCGGAATGCGGAGGTTGCTGCGAATATGGCTGTTATAACTCCTGTTATGGAACATAGTAGTAGGAAGAGTGTTTTTGTTGTAAGTTCTCTTATTCGGATAAGGAGGAATACTCCTGCTACTACCATGGTTGATCTGTGTAGTAGGGCGGATACTGGGGTTGGTCCTTCCATTGCTGCTGGTAATCAGGGGTGTAGGGAGAATTGAGCTGACTTTCCTATTGCTGCTAGTAGGGCTGTTATGAGTATTAGGTTTTGTCATTTTAGGCTATTTTTAAGTAGTCTTATTTTTGTTATTTTTCAGCCTTTTGATGTGATGAGGATTCTTGCTATTAGGGTAATTATACCTATGTCACCTATTCGTTTGTAAATTATTGCTTGTAGGGCTGCGGTTTTAGCGTTTTTTCGTGTGAATCATCATCTTATCAGTAAGAATGATAGGAACCCTACTCCTTCTCATCCTATGAAGAATATGAATAGGTTGTTTGATGATGTTAGTATTAACATTTTTAGGAGGAATATTGTTAGGAGTCGGTAAAATTTTTTTGCTAAGGGGTCTTTTTCCATATAGTATATTGAGAATTCGATTATGGATCATGAGACTATTATGGCTGTTGTTAAGAAGAATATGAAGTTTTTATCTAGGAATATTTTTAGTTTGAATTTTATTTTAAATCTTTTTTTTCATTTTATTAGTATTAGTTTTAGGCTTTTTTTGTTAACTATAAAAATGAAGAGTTTAATTGTAGCTATTATGGATAGTTTCTTTAGTGAAAGGAGGGATATTTTGTTTTTTTCTATGTCTCGTATGTTTTTATTGTTGAGTTTCTTTTTTGAAAAAGATGATGATATTATTAGGGTGAGGAAAATTAAGAGGGTTAGTGTTGTATTGATGTGGGATAGTTTTATTTTCATCAAGATTTCCATGGAGTTAAACCACGGGTTTCTTGGTTTAGCAGACCAGAATCAATTCTATAAATCTTGGATTTAAAGGTAAGAATTAAGTTACCATCTCTAATGCCACAAATTAGTGTTTTAATGAAACTATTTAAATCATAGGAAACATGATGAGGGGTTTAGGATAATAGGGATTAGTGGGAGGAGGTGTAATATGATTAGGAGGTGTTCTCGTGGTTTTATTTTTTTGTATTTGCTGGTTAATTTTGTGTTCTTTTGTGTTTTTGTTTTTTGGTATATGAGTAGTGAGTAGATTGCTCTGAATACTGTGGTTAGTCCTAGTATGGGGATTAGTAGTATTTTTCATCCTAATAGACCTGATATTATTATTATTTCGCCTATTAGTTTTGGTAGAGGGGGGAGACCTAGTTTTGCTGCGCATGATACTAGTCATCATATTGGTAGAAGGGTTGTGATTGTCTTGAAGCCTCGGGTTATGAATATTTTTCGTGTGTGGGTTCGTTCATATAGTATTTTAGCTAGGGCGAATAGTGCAGAGGAGACTAGTCCGTGGGCTATCATTAGCATTAAAGTTCCTCTTAGACTTCATTTTGTGAATAAGGATATTCCTGCGGCAACTAGTCTCATGTGTCCAACTGATGAGTATGCTATTAAGGCCTTTAGGTCGGTTTGGCGTAAGCATAGTATACTTGCGATTAATGCTCCTCAGCAGCAGAATATAATTAGTAATTTTTTTGTTTTTTTTATTTTTATAAATAGTGATTTTAGTCGTATTAATCCGTAGCCTCCTAGCTTTAGAAGTATTGCTGCTAGGATCATTGATCCTGCTATTGGGGCTTCTACGTGGGCCTTTGGGAGTCATAAGTGAAATCCATATATAGGCATCTTAACTAGGAATGCTAGGATGGTAATTATTCATCAGATGTTTATTATGTTGGTTGGGGTTTGTTCTTTTATTCAGTTTTTTAAGGTGAATTTTAGTTTGAGGAGTTCTTTTTTTATTATTAGGAGTGATATTAGGAGTGGGAGGGATCCAAATAATGTATAAAACATAAAGTAGATTCCTGCTTGTAGGCGTTCTACTTTAGCACCTAGTCGGGTTATTAGAATTAGTGTTGGTATTAGTGTGGCCTCAAAGAATATGAAGAATGATAATATGTTTAGGGAGGAGAAGGTTAGAAGGAGGAATATTGTTATGAAGGATACTAGAAATAGGAATTTTTTTTGTACGTTTTTTTTGTCTTTCTTTAGGTTTTTTTTTGAGAGGAAGCATAGTGGGGCTAGTCAGCAGCTTAGAATAATCAGTGGTGTTGATATGGTGTCGGTTCCTAGTTTTATTCTTATGTTTTTTCATGTTTTTGTTTGGTTTTTCAGTAGTTTTGTTGATAGTAGTGTTATAATTGAGAATGAGTAGAACAGTCTAATTCATTTTCATCGGGGAAGGTTAAATAGGGTTATTGTCATGATTGAGGTTGTTACTAGAGTTAACATTTATATTCAGCTCATTCTAGACCTCCTTGTTGCCATTCGTAGGCTAGGCCTAATGCTAAGATGGTTAGGAATAGGGAGGAAAAGAAGAATAGGTTGTACATATTTTTTTTTAGTGAAGGGATAATAGGGAATAGGAGGGCTATTTCTAGGTCGAATATAAGGAATAATATTGCTATAAGGAAGAATCGGAAGGAAAATGGTAGTCGTGCGGATTTGATAGGGTCAAATCCGCATTCGTATGGGGAGCTCTTTTTTAATTCTAGTTGGCGTTTTGGAAGAAAGTGGCCTATAATTATGAGTAGGCTTGATATAAGAATAGCAATTAGAGTGAAGGTTATTAATTTCATTTTGTTATTTATATAAATAAGGAGAAGTGGCAGATTAGATAATGCGTTTGACTTGAAATTAATTGATAAAGGTTAGAATCCTTTCTTCTCTTATTATGAGCCTCATCAGTATATGCATACATAGAGAAATAGTCAGACTACGTCTACAAAATGTCAATATCATGCTGCGGCTTCAAATCCAAAGTGGTGATGGTTAGAGAAGTGGTGGTTTATTAATCGGTATAGGCATACTGTAAGGAAGGTTGTTCCTATGATTACGTGTAGACCGTGAAATCCAGTGGCAACGAAGAATGTAGAACCGTAAACTCTGTCTGCTATAGTAAATGGGGCGTCAAAGTATTCTCATATTTGTAGCATTGTGAAGTATGCTCCTAGAATCACTGTTAATGATAGGGCTTGGATGGCTTCTTTACGATTTTTTTTTATAATTCTATGGTGGGCTCAAGTTATTGTGACTCCTGATGATAGTAAGACGGCCGTTTTTAGGAGTGGGACTAAGAATGGGTTGAGAGGAGTTATACCTGTTGGTGGTCAGGAGACTCCAATCTCTATTCTGGGGGCAAGGCTTCTGTGAAAGAAGGCTCAGAAAAAGGCGAAGAAGAAACATACTTCTGAGGTTATAAATAGTATCATTCCGTATCGTAGTCCTTTAATTACTATTAGTGTATGATGTCCTTGAAATGTGGCTTCTCGGATAACATCTCGTCATCATTTTATGCATGTTAGTGTTGTTGAGATTAGGCCTATAATGAATATATTTATTGTTCCTAGGTGGAATCAGAATATTAGGCCTGATGTCATCATTAGGGCACCGAAAGCTGCTGTGAGGGGTCAGGGGCTTTGATCTACTAGGTGAAAAGGGTGTTGATGTGTCATATTAAATGTTTTGGTCTAGATAGAATTTTACTAGGGAGGTGAATACGTAAGCTTGAATACAGGCTACTCCTATTTCTAGGATAAATAGGAGGATTAAGATGATTGTTGTTAGTCTTCTTAGTATTAGGTTTTTTGATAGGACTCATGTTGCTGTTGATAATAAGAAAAGGAGAAGGTGACCTGCTGTTAGATTGGCGGCTAGTCGTAGGCCTAGGGCTATTGGTTGGGCGATTAGGCTTAAGGTTTCAATTCATACCATTAATGGGATAAGGAAAGGGGGGGTTCCTTGGGGAACTAGGTGTCTTAGTCGTCTTTTAAATGCTAAGTAAAATCCTAGGATTTTTACTCTTAATCATAAAGGGATTGCTATTCTGTAAGTAAAGGATATGTGGCTGGTTATAGTGAATGAGTATGGGAATAGTCCTAGTAAGTTGATTGAGAATATGAGAAAGAATATTGAAGATAGAGAGGATATTCACGGAGCTGACTTTCTCTTTACTTTTTGAAATATTAGCTTTATTATTTTTAGTCGGGTTTTGTTTCATAAATAGGATATTTTACCTGAGAAGAAATTTGTTGGAAAAATAAATATTAATCATCTTATGGCTGTGAATGAGGCTATTATTTGTAATGGGATGAAGCTTAGTGTGTCGGGTGAGAATTGGCCAAATAGTCTTTTTATCATTTTCATTTTTTTTGTGGTGATATGTCTTTGTTTTTTTTAGGAGAATTATCTTTTTTTGTTAATCAGGTTTGGTGTTTTAAGGTTATCCAGATTATGATAATGGAGGTTCATGCAAGTAAGAATTTTATTAAGAATCAAGAAAGGTCTAGTTGAGGCATTCCTTAGAGAACTATAGTGTTCATCATCAAATTAAGAGTTTGAAGCTTTTTTTAAGCTATCTAAGGATTTTTATTCTTCTATATTTTTTGATATTCATGTTTGGAAAGAGGTGAATGGGATTGATTCAATAACAATTGGCATGAATCTGTGTTTGGCTCCACAAATTTCAGAGCATTGTCCATAGAATAAGCCTGTTCGGTTTATAAAGAAGGAGGTTTGGTTTAGGCGTCCTGGTACTGCGTCCATCTTAATTCCTAGGGATGGGATGGCTCATGAATGTAGGACGTCTGAACTTGTTATTAGTGCTCGGATTGAGTTTTGTAGGGGGAGTATTAGACGTTTATCTACTTCTAGTAATCGTGGTTCTCCTTTTTGTAGGTCTTCTGTGGGAATCATGTAGGAGTCGAATTCTATTTTATTGTGGTAGTCTCTATATTCGTAACTTCAGTATCATTGGTGCCCTATTACCTTTATTGTAAGAAAAGGGTTTTTTACTTCGTCCATTAGGTAAAGTATTTGTAAAGAGGGGAGGGCTATGAACACGAGAATTATTGCTGGTATTATGGTTCATATTGTTTCTAGTTCTTGTCCTTCTAGAAAGAATCGTTTAGTAAGGGAGGAGGAGAGTATTGATAGGAGTCCGTAGAATACTATTATAATGATAAGGGTGAGGATAATTAGGGTGTAGTCATGGAAATAGACTAGTTCTTCCATTAATGGGGAGGATGCATCTTGTAGCCCTAGTTGTGTTCAAGTTGCCATTTATGATTGTAGGAGTTTTACTTTTATAAGTAGGTCTGTATTGTGGCTTCGAGATAGGGAGACCATTAGGGCTAGTCCTGCTCTTGCTTCACATGCAGAGAATGTAATGAGAAGAATAGAGTATTTTAGGGTTAGGAGATTTCCGAATATGTTTGATCATAGTGATATTTTTAGGAATAGGGATATTAGGAGTAGTTCTAGACAGAGAAGTATAGATAGGAGGTGTAGTCGTTTTATTACTATTCCTGTGATTCCTAGGAAGAATATGGTGAATAAAATTTTTCTTAGTATGTTCATTTTTCGTAAGGTAATTTTTTACAATACTACCCCCTTATACTTTTTTTTTTTTTTTTTTTTTGTATGTAAAATGGAAGGAGTGTTGTATTTCTTGGGATGTTTGTTATGATTCTTTGTTTGTAGGGAAAGTGGTTGTTTTTGGATTTTTTGTGAAAAAAGATCTTAGGATTTTACTAAGAATTTGAAGGTCGAAGCTTCATGTTTTTTAAACTAATCTTTCATCTATCTATGATTTTTGTTTTAGTAGGAATGTTATTGGTGTTTCTTCGAAGGTGTGGTGGGAGGGTGGAAATTCTTTGTAGTGTCATTCTAGTGAGGCTTCTGTGAATTGGGGAGGGGTTATTTTTCGTTGGGATGAGAATGCTTCTCAGATTAAGAAGAGGAAGAATATTGCTCTTACTAGGGATATTATTGATCCTATTGATGAGATTATTTTTCATGTTGTGTAGGCGTCTGGGTAGTCGGAGTATCGTCGGGGCATTCCTGCTAGTCCTAAGAAGTGTTGTGGGAAGAATGTTAGGTTGACTCCTATAAACATTATTAGGAATTGTATCTTTGATCATAGTGGGTGGAGTGATGTTCCTGAGAATAGTGGGAATCAGTGAGTGAATCCGGCGAATATTGCGAATACTGCTCCCATTGATAGTACGTAGTGGAAGTGGGCTACTACATAGTAGGTGTCGTGAACGATTACGTCTATTGAGGATTTTGCTAGGACGATTCCTGTTAATCCTCCTATTGTGAATAAGAATACAAATCCTAGGGATCATAGTAGTGGGGTTTTTCATGTTAGCTTAGATCCTTGTAGTGTGGCCATTCAGCTAAATACCTTTATTCCTGTTGGAACTGCTATTATCATGGTGGCTGCTGTGAAGTAGGCTCGTGTGTCTACATCCATGCCTACTGTAAACATGTGGTGGGCTCATACTAGAAAGCCTAGTATTCCTATTCCTATCATTGCGTACACCATTCCTAGGTATCCAAATGGTTCTTGCTTTCCTCTGTAGTGTGCTATTACATGGGATATCATTCCGAATCCTGGGAGTATAAGTATGTAGACTTCTGGGTGGCCGAAGAATCAGAATAAGTGTTGGAATAGTATTGGGTCTCCTCCTCCTGCTGGGTCAAAGAATGTTGTTTTGATGTTTCGGTCTGTGAGTAACATTGTAATTGCTCCTGCGAGTACTGGGAGTCTTAGGACTAGGAGAAAGGCTGTTATGAATACTGATCATACGAATAGTGGTAGGCGGTCAAATGTTATTCCTGGGCTTCGCATTTTTATGATGGTTGTGATAAAATTAATTGAGGCGAGTATTGATGAGGCTCCGGCTAGGTGGAGGGAGAATATTGCTAGGTCTACTGATCCTCCTGCGTGGGCAATTTTTCTTGATAAGGGTGGGTATATTGTTCATCCTGTTCCTGCTCCTTTTTCTACTCCTGCTGAGGCTAGTAGTAGTATGAATGAGGGGGGGACTAGTCAGAATCTTAGGTTTTTCATTCGAGGGAATGCCATGTCTGGGGCTCCTATCATTAGTGGGATTAGTCAGTTTCCAAATCCTCCTATCATTATTGGCATTACCATAAAGAATATCATTATTAGTGCATGGGCTGTTACTATGGTTTTGTATATTTGGTCGTCTTTTAGAAGGGAGCCGGGTTGTGCTAGTTCAGCTCGGATGATGACTCTCATGGCTGTGCCTATCATTCCTGCTCAGGCTCCAAATATTAAGTATAGTGTTCCGATGTCCTTGTGTTTTGTAGAGAATAGTCAGCGGTTTAATTTCATTGTGATGGTGAAGGGTAATGGGTATTTTGTTACTTCTTGATGTAAATTATTGGAAGTTTGCTTTCGGTCCTTTCGTACTGGGAAGGGGTTTAAGAAGATAGAAGCTGACCTGACTTTCGTCGGTCTGAACTCAGATCATGTAGGGGTTTAATGGACGAACAGTCCAACCTTAAGAGCTGCTGCACCCTTTGGTGGCCCTAATCCAACATCGAGGTCGCAATCCTCCTTGTCAATATGGACTCTTGAAGGAGATGACGCTGTTATCCCTGCGGTAACTTTTTCTGTTTTCCAGTGGGTCTGGTTCTTTATTTAGAGTTTAAGGAAAATATGATTTACGATCTTTATTTTGTTGTTCTGGAGGATTGATGTTCTCCATGGTTGCCCCAACCAAAACTTCTTTAGAGATTGTGTTAATTTTTATGAAAAAGTTAGGTGATTCTTTTGGAAGTTGAAGCTCGACAGGGTCTTCTCGTCTTTCTTTATTATCAATGCTTCTTCACATTGTTAGAAGTTTAGAAGGGTAAGAAAAGAGACAGTTAGAAGATGTTTTGCCATTCATACGGGTCCTCATTTAAAAGACAAGTGATTATGCTACCTTTGCACGGTCAAGGTACCGCGGCCGTTTAGATTTTTCCACTGGGCAGGCGTTACTCCTTATGGGTTTGCAAGGAGCTATGTTTTTGGTAAACAGTCCTCTTCTGGGTTTGCCTAGTTCCTTTTTTCTTTTTTATCTCTGTGTTTGTTATACCGTCTGTGTTGATAGTACTTTTTTATTTTCTTGGTGGGAGGGGTGTTTAAAAAAGTTTAAGTTGTTATCTTTGGTAAGGGAGGGTTTACTAGTTTCAACATTGTAGGTTTTTAAATACTTTAGTAATAAGGTTTAGTTTTAGGATGTTATTTTTAGAATGATTGTTAGAGCTGTAACGCTTTCTTTTTGGGTGGCCGCTTTTAGGTCTACTAAGGGTTTTTTCTTTATTTCTTTTCCTTTATTTTTGGTTGTTTCCTTTTTGAAAAGCGGACTTGTCTCCTCTTTTCTTTTCTCCTGGGGGTTTGTGTTTTAGGGAAAAAGCTTGGACTTTTTTCTTTAAAAACCAGCTATTTTTTGATTCGTTGAGCATTTTACTTCTAACCAATTCTTTTTGACCACTCTTGCAACAGTGGTTGGTTTCTCTATAAGAAGAAGAGGTTAGCTCCTCAAATTTCGGGGTTTGAAGGTTTTTTCTTTAAATCTTGTTGAACCATAATACAAAAGGTACGAGAGTTTCTCCTTTTTTAGTTTTATTTTTCATGTTATTTCATTTTTCTTTTATAATACTTTTTGGGTTTTGGGGATAATTGTTTTTAAGAAAAAAAAGGGGGGGGGTGGAAGGGTAAAATTTTATTTATATAAATAGTCAGAATATTGGTGTTAGGGTGATTCCTCATATGGAGAGGGGTAGTGTAATGCTGATTATTAGTTTTGTTGTTTTTTTTGTTCTTTGGGGGTTTTTGAGGAGTATTATTAGTCTTTTTTTTGGAAATAGTGTTAGTCTTGTTTTAAATACTATTCGTAGGTAAAAGTATAGTCTTGTGAGTCTTCCGAAGATAAATACTAGTATAAATATTATTTTTATTTTTTTTAGGAATATTTTGAGTGGGATTAACTTTTTTAAGAATCCTCCTAGTGGTGGTAGGCCTCCTATGGATAGTATTAGGGTAGAGAATAGGATAGTTGTTGAGGGTGTAGTTTTTGTCTTTTTTAGTTTTGAGAGGGAATATAGGTTTTTTTTGTGGCATATGAGGAATATTGCAGTTTTTTTTAGTATGTAGAATAGGAATATTAGAAGGGCTATTTCTTGGGAAAAGAATAGTGTAGCAGATATTCAGCCTAGGTGGCTTATGGATGAGTAGGCTAGTATCTTTCGTAGGCTAGTTTGGTTTAGTCCTCCTCATCCTCCTATTAGTACTGAGGTTGTTGCGCATGTTAGTATTATTTCTTTTGGGATTTTTTTTGATGTTAGTAGGAGCAGGTATAGTGGGGCTATCTTTTGTCAGCAGGCTATGATTATTCCTTTGGAAAATGGAATACCACTCAGGACATCTGGGAATCAGAAGTGGAATGGGGCTAGTCCTAGCTTTATGATGAGTGCTCTTAGTATAATTATGTAGCATATTGTGCTTAGGGTTTCTTTAATTTTTCATGTTTTTGATTGTCATAGTTTTATTATGGCTCCTTTTAGGAGTATGGCTGCGCTGAATGCTTGTACTAGGAAGTACTTTATTGTGGCTTCTTTTCTTCGGGGTTTTATTTTGGTTTTGAGGATTGGGATTATGGAAAGGGTTCTTAGCTCTAGGCCTAGCCATATGGGGAATCAGTGGTTTGACATTATGACTAGGAAGGTTCCTGTTACTAGGCTTAGGATAAGGAATATAATGATTGTTCGTTTCACAAGGACTTAAGAGGAATTAAACCTCTGCTATTTGATTATCGGTCAGATATTCCTTCTTGGATTAAGTCCTTTTGTTTTTAGAATTTTATTGATGGTCCTTTTAAAAGAATTGTGATTTTTGTTGAGAGGCAGAATAGTCCTATAGATAGTGGTAGATAGTTCTTTCAAGTTAGGTGCATTAGTTGGTCATATCGGAATCGTGGGTATGATGCTCGTACTCATAGAAAGAAGAAGATTAGGATTATGGTCTTTACTGATATTGTTAGGCTTTTTATTATAGGGATTTTTTGGAGTGGTCTTCTTTTTCCTAGGAATATTATAACTCTTATTAGTTTCATGAATATTATGTTTGCGTATTCTGCTATGAAGAATAGGGCGAATGGTCCTCCTGCATATTCTACTTTGTATCCTGATACTAGTTCTGATTCGCCTTCTGTTAGGTCGAATGGGGCTCGATTTGTTTCGGCTAGTGTTGATATAATTCACATTAGGAACAAGGGGAAGTATGGGAGTATGAATCATCATTTTTTTTGTATTTTTTTTATGTCCTTTAGGGAAAAGGATTTTGCTCATAGAAGTACTGAGAGGAGTATTAGGCCTATTCTTATTTCGTATGATATTGTTTGTGCGACGGCTCGTATTCCTCCGATGAGAGAGTACTTTGATTTTGAGGCTCACCCGGATCCTACTAGGGAGTAAACTGATAGGCTGGATATTCCTAGTACTATTAGTAGGGAAAGTTTAATGTTTAGGAGGTTTTTAGGGAATGGGAGGAAGGCTCATAGTGTTATTGCTAGTGTTAGGAATAGGAATGGTGAGAAGAAGAATAGGAATGGAGATGCTGTTGTTGGCTTTAGTGTTTCCTTTATAAATAACTTTAGTGCGTCAGCAAATGGTTGTAGTATGCCGTATGGACCAACTATTTTAGGTCCCTTTCGGAATTGCATGTAGCCTAGAACCTTACGTTCTACTAGTGTTAAGAAGGCTACAGAAAGCAGAATGGGTACTATATATATTAATGCTTTTAAAAAAAATAGTATTGTTGTTGTATTCATTT